CATTCTGCTAGGGAAGAAATTAGGAAAACGATAAACCCTATAGGTTGACGCCACAAATTCCACCCCCAAAAACCATATTTTGATTGCGCCCCAACTATATCAACCGTACTTGAACTGTTAGATAATCATAGTCGGTGATAACATTACTGTTCCCATCGCTATTCCAAAACCGTACATGAGATTTTCACCTCATACGGCTCCTCAAGGCCACAAATAAATGTAAGGACCGGATCGGTATTAGTTATCTTGATATTTTTATAGGATAGATAGAGTCAAAATCTATCGTAAGGTCCCCAATTATGCCAATGGAATTCTGTCTGCTATAAGAATAAATAAAAAAGAGTATTTCTGAATTGATCTCATCCTTTACGAATTTCAATTTTTCTTTTTTGAGTAATAACTTAATCAATCCTTCAATAAAATACTCCTTTTATAAATATCAATAGATATTTCAACCCATCATTTTCTTTTCGATTACGAAAAAGAAGTAGACATTACATTCGTTCATGAATCATGACACGAATTTTCATATGAAAGAAAGAATAAAAAGATCGCTTTTGTTTATAGTGGAATTGTATTTTTTTCTATTTTTTTTGTTCCTCTTCTTCGTTCTGAGAAAAAAGGTGCTTAAAAAAAGTAAAGGATTATTTCGTTCCCGATAGTCATTTCTTTAATCGGTGGATAGGAGCCTACTCTGGATCGGAATTATGGGGAGTACTGCCTGATCATTTCTACCAACTTAAAGCCCCAATTAGTATTCTTTTTATGTTATGCAGAAGTATCCTTTTAGATAATTTACATAATCTCCATTACTAATCCTTTGTGTGTATTTTGGTGTTCCTTACTATCCACCCATCTTTTTTTCAATCCCCCGTTTCGTAATATATGTATTCTAATACATACAAACGATAGTGAAAACTCCATACGGGTGATCCTTTGAGCCCGCTTCAAGACAGGATGACCAATCAACCAATCTTGGGGTAAAGGGCTTCCTTCTTCTACGTTTATTTACTTCCGCTTAACTCTTGTACATAGGAAATGAGACTCAATACATTTTTACTGCGAATTTATAAGTTGTTTTCTTTCACTCATATATAACTACCTAATTGATTTTATTAACCTAAAGAATAAATAAATGAATAAAAAAATGAAGATATCTATTCAATTTCTTTTTTTTTTTCTAGAACGAAAAGAATAGGAAAAAGAAAAGCTTCTGTTTTAGCGAATCGCACGTAGAGATATTGATAAAACACATAAAGTTAATGGTATTTCATAACTAATTGATTGAGCAGCAGCTCGCAGACCACCTAAAAAAGAATATTTATTATTTGATCCATATCCTGACATAAGAAGTCCAATAGGAGCAATACTTGAAATGGCAATCCATAAAAAAATACCGATATTGAGATCCGCTAAAACAAGGCGATAACTAAAAGGAATTACTGAATAACTTAGTAGAATTGATATGACTGCTATAGATGGTCCAATACTGAATAAACGAGTATTTCCTCTAGATGGAATAAGATTCTCTTTGAAAAGTAATTTTGTACCATCGGCTAAAGCTTGAAGAATTCCCAAAGGGCTGGCGTATTCAGGCCCAATACGTTGTTGTATTGCTGCAGATATTTCTCGTTCTAACCACACAATTACCAGTACACCTATTGTGATTCCCAATACAGGAGTAAAAATAGGAACAAGCATCCATATGATCCCATAGACCTCTTTTAAGAATTCCAATCTGGAAAAAGAATTGATATCTTGTACTTCTGTTGTATCAATTATCATTTCAACGATCAACTTCTCCCATAATGATATCTATACTACCTAGTATCGTCATAATATCAGCCAATTTCATTCTTTTAACTAACTGAGGAAGAATTTGCAAATTGATAAAACCCGGAGGGCGAATTTTCCATCTCCAAGGAAAACCGCTTTGATCTCCTATCAGAAAAATTCCCAATTCTCCTTTTGGGGCTTCAACTCTCACATAAAGTTCTTGTTTCGGCAATTCAAAACTAGGAGAGGGCTTTTTACTAATGAATCGATCTTCAAAGTCATTCCATTCTGGATCGCTTTCTCTATCAAAGCATCGGATTTCTAAATTCTCATAGGGCCCTCCCGGAATTCCTTCCAAAGCCTGTTGAATAATTTTTATGGATTCCGTCATTTCACCCATTCGGACTAAATAACGGGCTAATGAATCTCCTTCTTTTTGCCACTGGACTTCCCAATCAAATTCGTCGTAACACTCATAATGATCCACTTTACGAAGATCCCATTCTAGTCCAGACGCTCGTAGCATTGGTCCTGACAAACCCCAATTTATTGCTTCTTCTCCCCCAATAATGCCTACACCTTCAACTCGTTCTAAAAAAATAGGGTTTCGTGTAATAAGTTTTTGATATTCAACAATCCCTGTTAAAAAATAATCGCAGAAATCCAAACATTTATCTATCCAGCCATGAGGTAAATCAGCCGCTATTCCTCCGATACGAAAATAATTATGCATCATTCTCATACCGGTGGCAGCTTCGAATAGATCATATACTAATTCTCTTTCTCTGAAAATATAGAAGAAAGGGGTCTGTGCACCAATATCTGCCATAAAAGGGCCAAGCCATAACAGATGAGAAGCTATACGACTCAACTCCAACATAATTACTCTGATATAGCTGGCCCTTTTAGGTACTTGAATATTTCCCAGCTGTTCTGGTCCATTTACAGTTATTGCTTCTGTGAACATAGTAGCTAAATAATCCCAACGTGTTACATACGGCAGATATTGTATAATTGTTCGGTTTTCCGCAATTTTTTCCATCCCTCTGTGTAAATAACCCAATATTGGTTCACAGTCAATAACATCTTCACCATCTAGAGTAACGATGAGACGAAGAACACCGTGCATTGATGGGTGGTGAGGTCCCATATTGACTACCATAAGGTCTTTTTCTGTAGATAGTATACTCATATGTTTTTCCTCGATTCATTCTTACATGAATTGTTGAAAACGAAAAGAAGTTCATCAAGATTCAAAATGTAATAGATCAAATAATTCAAAATTGTTTGTCAATCAAATTAACGATTTTTTGACTCCCGAATATTCAACTGACTGATTAATTCTTTATAACGTACTCTATTTTTCTTTGACAAATAAGATAGTAGCCGTTGGCGTTTTTCCAGAATTTTCCGTAGACCCCTCTGAGATAAATAGTCCTTTCTGTGCAATTCCAAATGTGAAGTAAGTCTTCGTATCTTATTCGTGAAATTGAATACTTGAAATTCAACAGACCCGCAGTTTTCTTCTTTTTTTTCTTGAAAAATAACTGAGATGAATGAATTTTTTACCATAAAACGCAATCCTCTCCCCCCTTTAAATATGAATTTTACTGAATCAGTAATAATAATGCTAGTCATTTGACTTTGATATACACAATAATCTTAAGTTCGTTATCACCTTCCTATAATTATAAAATCAAGCAATAATAGATTCAAATTGCAATTTGATTAGGGATCAAAAAGGATAGTCTATTTGTGCAAAAGAGAAAAATGGAGACCTAAAAAAACGATTCTGTTGATTAATTTATAGATCTAATTGATATGTATATCATTAAATTCTTATCATGTATCAGAATGGAATGTAAGATAAGGCATGTGTGCATCTCTTTGTTTTCATATCCCAGACACGGTACGTGATAGATAGGAAAAACATAGTATTAATGAATTTTCAATCGTGGGTACATCTGTATCCTTAACATACTGAAACGACTGCCATTATTGGTATTAAACCAATAGCGATTCATACAAACTAAATCTTCTAATCGATAATTGGGCCAAAGAAAGAACTTTAAGTTAATTAGTTTCTTTTTTTCTCTAGCAAAATCTTTGCTTTTATCCAAAACGTAACCCCGCAGACCATTTCTATTCTTCGAATTGAAACAAATTAGAGTTCTCAATTCTCTACGACGTTTAGGGAATAAAATATTTTCAGGAACAAGCAAATCATAATGATTTTTGTCTCTATTTCCAACCATTCTTTGATATCTTGGAATGGATTCAGCAAAATTGTTCTTATTAACATAGCCTCCTTCTCGGTATCTTTTATTAAATTGGCGCTTAGTCTTATGAACCAATGAAATACCTATGGTTTGATATAGAAAAAATTGTCCATCATTTTTTACAGACAGCCGAAGCGGTTCGATAATCAATATTCCCCTTTTCATCAATTCTGTAATAGTTAAATCTTTCTCAACCATCAAAAAATTCAGACCAAATTCTCCCCTTTGAATGGAGGATATAGCAATTTCTCTTGGATTTCTCAGTCGAAGCAGGAGACAATATATTTTGATATTATTAATTATTGTTGGATTGAAAAGGTCATACCATCTCAACTGAAAACGCAAATGTTTTTTTAGTAAGAAATAAAGTTGCGCTTGTGTGTTGCTCTTGTATTTTCTACGTTTTTTCATGTCCGATCCCGCATACTTTTCTTCAACATCCCTTTCTTGGTTTGAGAGAACTGATCCAAGACTGACTTGGTTTTGTGCATCTGATCTAGGATTCCCTTGGCCTGCGGGGTCTTTTTCTTCTTGACTTCCATTCTCAAATTCAAGAGATTCTTTTTGATTCGATGATATAAAAGGATATTCCCTTTTCTTTCCAGTTATGTTTTTATTACTATTTGCATTTCCATTAAAATTGAAAAGAAGTAATTTGATTGGTATGATCCACGGTTTCATTTTATATGCATTAAAAAGTAGCACAAATTCTGGGAAGAACCAAACCCACGGATTTGATATAGGACTACTGAGTATTTCATCATTCATTCCCATCCAATCAAAAAGGGTTCTTTTTTGAGTGTATGGGTTAATTTCTTCATCTTGATGAATTGTAAAATAAAAAAGACCAAAACCTTTCTTATTAATTTCATCAAATTTTTGATAATTATTCACCCCAATCTTAGTATTTTGATTACTGTTGGTACCAGTATTCATATCAACCCACGATTCAATATCAACCTTATTTCGAAGGAGAATTCTCCAATCAAAATATTTTCTATCCGGAATTTGCTCGATATCCATAATATCGTCTTCATCTAGATAATTATTGATAGGGATACCTCCCATCATACCAAATAATTTGCCTTTCTCTATGTTGTAATTATAAAAAAATTCTTCTTTATTCTTTACTTGGAATAGGGATCCATGAAGATACGTGTCTTTCTTATCTTCATAATTAAGAAATTTATATGATAAAAGATCATATCTATAAAGTTTTTTAAAATTCGATTTTTGATGCCGTAACGAGTCTGTTTCAAAAAGATTTTTTTTTTCGTACTGAGTTAATCCGTTTTTTTCATATGAATCCCCTTTGTTTAAATCTTTATTTTGAGTCATAGTCATACAGTGTTGATTGGCTCTATTTCGCCATTTTTGTGGTACTAATTTAGCCCATCTAATCCGAGATAAATCGTATTGATATTGATAATGACCCCTTAACCAGGCTTTCCATTCATTCATTCCAAAATTCCAAAAGGGTTTATGTTTATGTCGTAATTCGTAATAAAATATTCCTTGTTTTTCAAAATCATCTTTTATTTCATTCTTAAGAAAAAGAGATGTTCCGTGATATTGAAGGGCAGATCTTAAATTCGAAAGGTTAATAACTTGGGTTTGTGATAATTTGTAAAATACATATGCTTGGGATTGTGAGAAAGAAGATAAATCACAAAAAACCTTTGAATTCTTATTATTATTACTAATCTTAGAAAGTGCTTTTTTTTTAGTTGAAATAAGTGATTATTTTGATTTGTTTTATTAATTTTTTCCTGATTTGCTTCATTATTGTGGACGTTTTTATCAAAAATTTTCATTTTTTTTGTTGATTCAAGAAAAAGTTTTGTATGGATCCTTGGAATATTAAGGATAGATAGAAAAATATTTATGTATACCCTTTCAATGAAAAATTTTAGAAAAAAATAGGATTTACGGATTAATCGAGTACTTCTTCTTTTTAATATCTGCCAAATATTTTTTGATGATTCGAATATTTTAGCACGATAACTTGGTTTGTTCGAACTAATATGGATTTCTTGAGTTAGCAATCCTTTTTTCTGATCTTTTGTAATTTTTTCTATTTCTTTTCTTATTCTATTTGTTCTATTAGTCAGATCTTTCCTTTTTTTTTCTGTCAGTGATAAATTTGTCCAATTCATAGATCGAATTTGAATAGACGATTCGTGAATCGTCTGATTACTGATTATCGAATCTTTTTTAGTTTCACCCAAGCCATCTATTTCTCTCAATCTAACTAGGTTTCTTTTTGAAAGGTCTTTTATTCTTCCTTTTAGAAATAGAATACTTTTAATGACACATTCGTTTGTTTCTTTTACAACTTTTCGAAAAGATTTTGTTCTTGTTCTTTCTTTTAAAACTTTGAAAACTAGAAAAGGCTTAGTTCGAATTTGTGTTTTGAGTTCTTTAAAAATGGGTTCAAAAAAGGAATGTCGCTTTAGGGGCGGCCCAAAAGGCACTTCAGTTTCCATTCCCCAAACTGTTAAAAAACAAAAATCAGTTTCTTGTGCTTGTATTGTATCTTTATGAGGAGATTGTAGCTTAGATCTGTGCCAGGGTTTCAGGCGAAAAGGAAAAAAGATCTTTATCTGAATACCTTCTGTTAACCAGTTTTTCGGAAATTCTGTTTCGGATAATGGAACACCATTATAGGTGCATTTAATATGGATTTCCCTATTCAAATCTTTGAAATCCTCGGACCACTCGGCACCTTGAAATAATAGTATGCGGGCGATATTTTTAGCTATTATCATAGAGGGGAATATAATATATTTTCTAAGAATCGATTGAGTTAATAACAAATAACCTCTTATTGCTTGAGAAAATAGAAAATTATCCCAGGCTTCTGCTATTGCTAGCAGTGCTCTTTCTTTTCTTCTTTCCTCCTCTTGTTTGTCAAGTTGTTTTTTTTTCAGTTCGTTTTTATAATCAGAAGGTTTTTGGTCTTTTTTTTTCCACACCCAAAGTCCAGAAATATTAAAAGAAAAGGGTTTGTCTATTCTGTCTAAAAAAAGGGGGGAATGGGCATTTGCTTGAAGCAGTTTATAAGTAACGGTTTTACGTCTTTGTGCGCGCATCGAGCCTTTGATGAGATTTCGACGAAAATCCGATTTTTGCAAATAAATTCTCAAATTTACTTCTTGAGCAGGATTATTAGTATATTTATTATTAGTATAAGTATCGGCATTTAGCAGGTTATCATTAAAAATCACTACATATCTGGCTCTTCTTGAACGAATTCCATCATCCACCGCCACCACATTTTCTTCGTCTTTTGTTAGTAAATCATTCCTTAATTTATATAACCACCGAGGAACTTTTTTACTAATCTTGTTTATTGCAATTTCAATAGATTTTTTTCTATTTCTAATTGTTTGAGCGTTGGGAGTAGAAAATAATTTTCTACTCAATCTCTCTATTGTCGGTTCAA